CCATGGATCTTTTACTCATACTTATTAAATTGGAAGTCTTGATCCAATTCAAACAAAAATTATGTTTCGCAATTTTAGAATCCAAATTTGAAATTTCTACTTGACCTTTCGTTGGATACAAATCACGAGAATGTATATTTTTACCCGAACCCTTCCTTGGGGGGTAAAAGATGAAAACCTTTTAAGAAATAAAGTTTCGGCTCGGACTATGAATCAAACCGAGCGATCCCTTAACTATACAAGGGATTAAGAAAACGAATCACACTTTTACCACTAAACTATACCCGCTACAATGTGATTATTGTATCAAAATACACTTTTTGTCGAACACGACAATCGGACGTAATCAAGATAGGATCAGAAAATAATGATGAATATTATAGCATTGGTCTGTTTTGTCAGTCGCCATAATCAGATTAGGAAAGGAAAAGAGGACTGACAAGTCAAATAATATAATAAATAACACGTTCTTTCTTTTGATGGAGGATTTAGGCCGGCTACGGCTCGCGAAAACTATTTATGTCATCACATAGAAATGCATTGCCCAACAATCCGTAGTTCTTTTTTTTTTTTCTTTTTTATTTACTTCAAATTCAAAGTGAATTCTAATATTATTTACTTTACTTAAAAAAGAAATAATATTAGAATTCTAATAATAAGAAATCACACTTTGATTCTATATGATTAAATTCTATATCATAGATATCGAAATAGTCCTAAATTTGGATTGTTGATTCAATAACAAGCATTTTTTTTTTTTTTTTTTTCAAACTTTTTTATATGATTTGGAACAAAAAAAGGGCCCGGCTAGGTACTCACCAGGCCAGGCCGTGAAAAAAAAAAAAAAGATCTTTCGCGCGAATATGTTTTTATTCGAAATTTATTTTTCAATCTTTTTTTTTTAGCTTTTTCGTGATCTAAATAGGATTGCTTATAAAAGTTATATATATATATATATTAAAGTTGTATATATTAATCTAGTCCAATAAAAAATATCTTACTTAATATCTAAAAAAAATAGATACAATAGATACAGAGGATCTTTTTTCAAGCAGTTCTCTTTTGTGTAATATAAGAATGTAGGATAGTAATTATCCTTTTCAATTTGGAGAGATGGCTGAGTGGACTAAAGCGTCGGATTGCTAATCCGTTGTACGACTTTTTCGTACCGAGGGTTCGAATCCCTCTCTTTCCGTTCAGTATTTGATATTTTATTTACAAATTCAAATTTTTCTAATCCCCTGTTTTTTGGAATTCTTTTTTTTATTATTATTTTTTTTTTTTGAAATGCAAATTTGGATTTACTTTTTTGATTTCTATTTAATAGCTAAAATTCTAAGAACATTGAAAAATGAAGCAAGTAAAAAAAAAAAAGACTCTTTTTCATTCTTATTCTTCACGTCCAGGATTACGTCCTGGATCGTTAGATAGGAATCCGAAGATGAAGAGAGAAACAAAGAATATCACCACTGTGTAAACAAAAAGTTTGAGAGTAAGCATTACACAATCTCCAAGATCATTTTTTTTTTTTTTTCAAAAAAAAAAAGAGAATAGATTCCCCATTTTTATAACATATATACTATTTTTACACCAAGAAAGGAAAGCTTTTTCAGAAATGAAATCAAAAAATTCTCAGAAAAGCATTTGTAATAAGAGTTGTTTCTTTCATTACAAAAAACGACCCCTTATTGGGAGGACTCTAATAGGATCTTTCAATAAACGAAATCCTAATGAGAAAATGGGACGATTCCTATTTCTAGAAACTATCTAAGAATAGTTTAAATCGGGGGTTCATTCATACTCTAAGACTTATCTGATCTTATCCTCTGATCTTAGCCGTTGTTAGAATTTTTTTCGCGACTAAATAATGTCTCGCATAGTATTAAAGATTTTATCGAAAACTTACAGCAGCTTGCCAAACAAAGGCTAAGAGAAAAAAGAACAGGGGTATTACTGGCATAAAATCTACGATTGGATTCAAAAAAGCGTAGGCCTCGGGTAATTTAGCTAAGAAAAAATTACTCGAATAAAGGTCGGAATTAAGACAGATCAAACTAAAGATATTAAGCATAACAAACATTTTTTTTTTTTTTTATTGCACTTGGAGATAATTGTATTTTGATTGAGTTAATATACTAATATAGTAGTGATAATTGATATACGTTAAAAATTATGAAAGTAAGTTAGATCCAAAATTTTTCTATATTATTCTATTTTCTTTTGTGAATTGAAGAAATCATCCTTTCATACAATATCTTAATTGAATTAGATGTAATGATCAATAAATTCCGTTTCATTCTATATCTACATGTGTAAAAATCCTAGGAAGATTATAGTCCGTCGAGATTTGGACTGGAATTGACGAATACCCAATACCAATACTAGTGTTTTGGAGTATCGAATAGAAATCGAAATGGGGCGTGGCCAAGTGGTAAGGCAACGGGTTTTGGTCCCGCTATTCGGAGGTTCGAATCCTTCCGTCCCAGGAAATACATTTTTTTCATTTCTATATAGAAATAGACATTATCAAAATAATCAAATCAAAATAATCAAAGATTGTCTTTTTTTTTTTTTTTAGATTTAAGAATAGAATATTGAATAGATATTATGTGATTCTTGTTTCTGATTTTTAATCATTCTATTTTTCTGTGAATCTTATCTTTTTCACAAATTGAGTTCAAATAAGTACATGGCAAAACAAAAAATACATATAGATAGATAGACGGAGCTATATCGAAGTGGGATCCAGGTAATAAGATAGATTACAACACAAATAATATTTTGAAATCAATTCAAAGAGGGCTGAATGCGACTTTCGTCATATATCCATTCCCTGACGAGATTCCTATTTTATCTTAGTTAGTTATTTCGAATTAATTATGGACCTTATAATAAGAGTTAATCAACAATGGAGGAAATTCATTTCAATAGTTGTGTCTATACAAATCGGATTAACAAATCATCAAGTTATATACGTAGCACGTGCTATTTTTTTTTTTAGTCTTCTTTTTAGCTAGTTCAACTCCTATTTGATTTAGCTCTAATACAGAATTGTAAATTTCCTAGAATAATGGAGACGGGGGAATTCATGCATGCTATTTTCCCCTTACGTTTAATCCAAATTGTTGAACCTCCCCAATCAAAGAAACTGTGCGAAAAATGAGCAAATGCTTAATGGATTATTATCGTTCTATTCGCTTTCAGCGCTAGGGTTTTGCGAAAAAATATTTTGGATTCGTGAATTTGCAATATTCAACATAGAATATAATATTCGTGTAAATTGAGTCCAATAAAAATTTTTGAGTCTATTTGAAGGGGGAATTCCTTCTTTTTTGGTTCGGAGTCTCGTTTTCAGTATGAAATGAAACTAAAGAAGAACCGCCAATTTCCTTTCCATCAACCTTTTTTATGCACTCTACAAAATAAATTCGATTTTGTCCCAATCTATCTCTATTTTTTTTTTTGAATCTCTGAGGTTTAATTCAAAGATGGATTTTGTTATGATGATCAAAAGTAAGACTTTATTCCAATAGTGATATGCGGTAGGAATTATTTCCATTTTAAATTAAATATAACTATTTGAATTTGAACGATTTGTTAGAAGTATTTTATACTCGAAGAAGTGTTAGATTGTTGAATATATCCTATCCCCTTACTTACGGATGGGGTGTAGATTCCATAAAAATAACTTTTTTTTTTCCGTAATATTGAAAAATTCATAAAGAAAATCAAATCCAAAATATTGGATTATCCAAGAAAAAAGCCGTTGAAATGAAATTCATGCTAAGATTTATTTAGAAACTGCCGATTCATATGATTCATATAAAAGAAAAATATGGATTCTTATGAAAGATCAAACAAATGACTATTCATGATTCCCTAATTGAATCAATTACATACCAGTTCCAAACGAGAGGAATGTTATGGTAAAACTTCGTTTGAAACGATGTGGTAAAAAGCAACGCGCGACTTGACAGACATGATCATCTGTGGGTTCTTAAACCCGCCACTTTCTATTCTATAGAAAATAGAAATGAAGGTGCTCTTGGCTCGACACCCTTTCTTCTGTTCCACTAGAACCCCCCCTTTTTTTTGTTGGGGTTTAATGTTACCAGTATAGGTTGTAGCTCGGCTAGAAAGTCTTTATTCGTTTCTTAGGGGCAAGGGTCTAGGGTTAATGCCAATTAATAAGTTGGAACAACTTCGTAAGCATCTTTTCGATCTAGAAATCGAAAGGATCCAATTCAAGCAAGTTTCAAAAAGAAAAAAACAATTGTTCGAATTAGTGAACCTCTTTGTATCAAAAGTGTATCGTGCGGGAATCCGCCGTTCGTATGATTCTTTGCTAGAAAGAAATCATAAAAAGGGGCATGTTGCTGTCGTTTTGAAATGATTAAAATTCACCGAAGTGATGTCTAAACCCAATGATCCAAGGCAAAGATAAAGTATTTTGGAACAAGAAAATACCCTTTTTCAACTGTCTTGACAACTAGATCAAGAAAAGGATGAAGAATCCAACCCAATATATTCTAAATGAGACAAAGAAAAAGGGGTTAGAGACCACTCAAAAATGAAATAACTAAGGCTTTTCTTTTGAGCTATTTCAGAGTTATCCAACTTGAGTTATGAGAATACAAATTATTATATATTATATATTTTTTTTTTCGATAAAGAAAAAGTATTAAATAGCCCATAGCTTAATGGATTTTTTCATGTTATGGATCTATTTAACATTCAAATTCTATAGATGGATCTAATTCTAATTTTTGCTTTCTCGAGCCGTATGAGGAGAAAACTTCGTATACGTTTCTAGGGGGGGTTATAGTTCATCTACATCTATCCCGATGAGCCCTTTATCGAATCGTTGCAATTGATGTGCGATCCCGCAGAGAAGGAAGAGATCTTCGCAAGTGGGTTTTTATGATCCGATAAATAATCAAACCTATTTAAATATTCCAGGTATTCGCTATTTTCTTGAAAAAGGAGCTCAACCCACAGGAACTGTTTATGATATTTTAAAGAAAGCGGGGGTTTTTACCGAATTTCCTCTTAATCAAACGAAAGTAAATTAATCAATTCAAAATGGATAAATTTTAACTAGTAAATAAAAAAGGGAGAAGAGGGTGTGGGTGATTCGTATATAGTTTTGGATAACTTTTTTCTACTATACTACTTCCCCACACCCTCTATTTACTCTATTTCATTCATACTAGTTTATTATTGTTACCATAACATTACCATAGAATACGATGTTCTTTAACGACCAAAATCACTTTTTTTTTGCGATATCTTTATTGGGATATAAGATAGATAAAAAAAGATGAAGTGAATAAAATAAATGAAGGAATTGTCCCTGCGAGACCTATCCAATTTTTACATTACTGCCAATCCAATTGGCAGTTTTTCGTTGGAAATACATTAAATTAACAAAGAAATCGGGATTTTTTTTCATTTTGTGCTTAAGTAATTCTTTGCTCTTTTTAGATTTAGAGATATTATCTAGTGCTAAACCCAACACAAATATATATATTTTTCATTTCTTTTTTTTTTTCTAAGTAGTCGATTTATTAGATTAATATTGACAACAGTCTATCGAACAAATATAATTCGATCGTGTATAAACGCATCTCTTTATCTTCCCTCGGTTTGGTTTTTTACGTCAGTCAAAATCAAATCAACTAACAACGGTGTGGGAATTCTACTAATTTCAAATAAAAAAAGATGGGTTTATTAGATTTCTGGTGATACACGAGGTTGTTTTTCTGTGATAGAATACAATTTTTTTTTTTTCGATTGTATCTACACATCCTAAATTTCTTTTAATTGGGGTTGCTAACTCAATGGTAGAGTACTCGGCTTTTAAGTGCGGCTAGCATCTTTTACACATTTGTATGAAGTAATGGATTCATTCATATCTTCGGTAGAGTTTGTAAGACCACGACTGATCCTGAACTGCAAGGAATGCATGGAAAAAGCAGCATGTCGTATCAATAGAAAATTCCGAGAATATTTCATTCTTAGTAAGAAAAAAAATGAAAGAAATTCAGAGTTGGGTCGAGTGAATAAATGGATAGAGTGCTAGGAACCCGATTCATTATAGGGAAAGAAAAAGCAACGAGCTTCTGTTCTTAATTTGAACGATTCTCCGATCTAATTACACGTTAAAAATCTATTAGTGCCAGTACGGGGAAGGGTTTTTCTATGATTGAATGATTATTCATTTTTTTTTTATGAGTCCTAACTATTAGCTATTGCCTGTTTTGGGTTAGACATAAATGTGTAAAAGAAGCAGCATATTGATAAAGATAGTTTTTCCAAAATCAAAAGAGCGATTGGGGTGAAAAAATAAAGGATTTCTAACCCATCTTATTCTCTTATAACGAATATAAACGAATTAGATTGAAAAAGAAAGAGAGTCCGTTGATCAGTCTATTTATTTCCGAGGTATTTATTATTGTATTAGTATTACTAGAATACCTTGCTTTGACCGTATCGCACTATGTATCAGTTCATAACCACCAAATTCCTAACTTGGATTCAAATCGAATTTCAAATGGAGGAATTCCCGGGATATTTCGAACTAGATAGATCTCGACAACACGACTTCCTATACCCCCTTATTTTTCGGGAGTATATTTATGCACTTGCTCATGATCATGGTTTCAATATAAATAGATCCACTTTGTTCGAAAATGCAGTTTATGACAAAAAATCTAGTTTAATAATTGTGAAACGCTTAATTACTCGAATGTATCAACGGAATCATTTGATTATTTCCCCTAATGCTAATGGTTCTGTTCAAAATCCATTTTGGGGTCAGAATAAGAATTTGTATTCGAAAATTCTATCAGAAGGGTTTGCAATCATTGTGGAAATTCCATTTTCCCTACGAGTTTTATCGTCCTTTGAAAGGAAAGATAAAGATATAGCAAAATCTCACACTTTACGATCAATTCATTCAATATTTCCTTTTTTAGAGGACAAATTTTCACATTTAGATTATGTGTCACATGTACTAATACCCTATCCCATCCATTTGGAAATCGTGGTTCAAACCCTTCGATACTGGGTGAAGGATGCCTCTTCTTTGCATTTATTACGTATCTTTCTATACGAGTATTGGAGTAGTTTTATTACTCCAAAAAAGCATATTACCCTTTTTTTAAAAGGTAATTCAAGATTCTTCTTGTTCCTCTATAATTCTTATGTATGTGAATATGAATCTATCTTCCTTTTTCTCCGCAATCAATCTTCTCATTTGCAGTCAACATCTTCGGGAGTCTTTTTTGAGCGAATATTTTTCTATGTCAAAATAGAATATGTAAAAATAGAGCAGCTTGTTGAAGTTTTTGTTGAGAATGATTTTCGGGACATACGATCCTTCTTCAAGGATCCGAATATTCATTATGTTAGATATCAAGGAAAATCCATTCTAGCTTCAAAGGATACACCTCTTTTGATGAATAAATGGAAATATTACCTTGTCAATTTATGGCAATA